GAGAGAACAAAAAATGAAAGATCTGATTGATATAACAAACACATTAATAAATAAAACAGACACAATTATAAAAGAAAAAAAAAAAGAGTTTAGAATTTCAAAGAAAAATATTAGTCCTAACAAAATAAGTTCTGATCATAAAAGATTACAATCAGCCAACATAAAATGGAAAATTTTTAAAAAAAGAAATATTGAATTGATTCCTAAATTCCACCAGTTTATCAAAGTTTTGAATGAAAAGATATATATATATATCTTTTTAGGGATGATTAATATCCCCAGAATTAAGGCACAACTTTTGATTGAATCCATAAAAAAAAAAATAAAAAAAGACATTTCCAATAATGAAGAAAATCAAAAAATAATTGATAAAACAAATCAAAATATAACTCACTTTATTGAAACTATAAATAAATCTGTTTTTTATATTAATAATAAGAATACAAATCTTTTTTTTGATTTATCATACTTGTCTCAAGCATATGTATTTTACAAATTATCACAAACCGAAGTTATTAACTTAGATAAGTTAAGATCCATCTTTCAATATCACGGAACATCTATTTTTCTTAAGAATGAAATAAAAGATTATTTTGTTGAAGTCCAAAGAATATTTCATTCGGAATCTAAACAAAAGAATTTTAAAAATCCTGGAATGAATCAATGGAAAAACTCGTTACAAGGTCATTATGAATACGATTTATATCCGATTAAATGGGCCAGATTAATACCAAAAAAATTTCGAAATAGAGTCAATGAAGGTCGTATGTTCAAAAATACGTCTTTAACTAAATGTGATTCCTATGAAAAAAATCGCTTAATTCAGTATAAAAAAAAAAATTATTTTGAAACATACTACACATTACCCAATCAAAAAGAGAATTTTCAAAAAGATTCATATATTTATGGATTACCAGTACAAGTAAATAATAAGAAAAAACTATATTCTATTTACAATAACGATAAAAAAAATTACAATAACGATAAAAAAAAATTATTTGATATGCTAGAATGTATCCCTATCAATAATTATTTAGTAGAAGATAATATTATACCTATTAATAAAAATTCGGATAGAAGATTTTTTGATTGTGGAATTCTACATTTTTGTCTTAAAAAAAAGGCCTCAATATCGTCCTGGATCAATATTGAGGCGGGTACCAACAGTAATAAAAATACTAAACCTGGGGTTTATAATTATAAAATAATCGATAAAATTGATAAGAACGTTTTTTTTGATTGGATGGGAATGAATGAAGAAATAGTAAGTTGTTCCATATCGAATTTTGAACTTTGGTTCTTCCCAGAAATTGTAAAACTTTATAATGCATATAGGATTAACCCGTGGATCATACCAATTAAATTCATTTTTTATAATTGGAATGTAAATGATACTTTTAGTAAAACTCTCATTGGAAAGAAAAAAAAATATATTTTTATATCATCAAATGAACAAACTCTTGAATTTGAAAAAAAAAAAAATCAAGTCGAAAAAGAATCCGTGGCCCAAGAGGATCTTGACTCAATTATGTCAAACCAAGAAAAATATGTTCAAGAAGAGTATGCAGAATCAGATCTGAAAAAACGTAGAAATAAAAAGCACTACAATAAAAATACAGAAGTAGAACTTGATTTCTTACTAAAAAGATATTTGTGTTTTCAATTAAAATGGAATAATTCCTTAAATCAAAGAATGATCAATAACATAAACGTATATTGTCTCCTGCTTAGACTAATAAACCCAAGAGAAATTGCGATATCCTCTCTTCAAAGGGGAGAAATTCGTCTGGATATTCTTATAATTCAGAAGGATTTAACTCTTTCAAAATTGATCAAAAAGGGAATATTGACTATCGAACCAGTTCGTCTATCGGTAAAAAAGGATGGACAATTTATTATGTATCAAACTATAGGTCTTTCATTAGTTCATAAGAATAAATTTCAAAGAAACCAAGAAAAAAGCTATGGGGATAAGAATAGTTTTGATGAACCCATTGCAATACATCAAAAAAGGACTGAAAATAGATATAAAAAAAATGATGATTTCCTTGTTCCTGAAAATATTTTATCCTCTAGAGTTTGTAGAGAGTTTAGAATTCTAAGTTGTTTCAATTCTAAGAATGAAAAAACTATCCATAGAAATAAAGCATTTTATAATCCAAATAGAGTGAAAAATCGTGTTCACGTTTTAGATAAAAGTAAACATCTTGATAGATATAATAATAAACTAATTAAATTAAAACTTTTTCTTTGGCCCAATTATCGATTAGAAGATTTAGCTTGTATGAATCGTTATTGGTTTGATACAAATAATGGCAGTCATTTTAGTATGGTAAGAATATATATGTATCTACAATTGCAAATCCGTTAATGCGACATTTTTACAATATGTGTACTATATTTAGTATCTGAAGAAAAAAAAAAAATAAGCATCTCCGTTATCTTACGTTTTGATACATAATATGACTTTAATTCAATGTAAATGTACAAATAAATCAATAAAATTTTCTTATTGAAATTTGGATTTTCAGTCTAACTTTTTTTTGTATGTGTAAAAATATACCATCCTTTTTATATCCTAATTTATATCCTAATTCCATTTTCAAAAAGGGATTGAGTATTAATTAATAATGTATTTTATTTGACAAAAAATAAAAATAGAAATTTGTTGAAATACAAAACAAAATTGAAATCAGTGACAATGCTAATTGTATATTATTACTCATCAATAAATAAAAAATATATATAATATCTAAAACTATAAGGAATTTTTTTTATGATAAAAAACACATTGATCTCAGTTATTTCGAAAGAAGAAAAAAGGGGGTCTGTTGAATTTCAAGTATTAAGTTTCACGAATAAGATACGAAGACTTACTTCACATTTGGAATTGCACAAAAAAGACTATTTATCTCAAAGAGGTCTACGTAAAATTCTGGGAAAACGCCAAGGGTTACTGTGTTATTTGTCAAAGAAAAATAGAATACATTATAAAGAATTAATTAAACAATTGGATATTCGGGAGTCAAAAACTCGTTAATTAAAAAAGTAATTTTGAATTATTTGATTTATTAGATATTGAATTTTGTTAGATATTCAATTTTAATCAACTTATTTGTGTTTTCGGCAATTCATGGAAAAATGAATCGAGGAAAAACTTATGACTGGACCAGCTACAAGAAAAGACCTCATGCTAGTCAATATGGGCCCCCACCACCCATCAATGCACGGTGTTCTTCGACTCATCGTCACTTTAGATGGTGAAGACGTTATTGACTGTGAACCCATATTGGGTTATTTACATAGAGGAATGGAAAAAATTGCGGAAAACCGAACAATTATACAATATATACCTTATGTAACACGTTGGGATTATTTAGCTACTATGTTCACAGAAGCAATAACCATAAATGGACCAGAACAGTTGGTAAATATTCAAGTACCTAAAAGAGCCAGCTATATCAGAGTTATTATGTTGGAGTTAAGTCGTATAGCTTCTCATCTGTTATGGCTTGGCCCTTTTATGGCCGATATTGGCGCACAGACTCCTTTCTTCTATATTTTTAGAGAAAGAGAATTTGTCTATGATCTATTCGAAGCTGCCACCGGAATGAGAATGATGCATAATTTTTTTCGTATCGGGGGAGTCACAGCCGATCTACCTCATGGCTGGATAGATAAATGTTTGGATTTCTGCGATTATTTTTTGACAGAAGTTGTTGAATATCAAAAACTTATTACAAAAAATCCTATTTTTTTAGAACGAGTTGAGGGCGTAGGCATTATTGGTGGAAAAGAAGTAATAAATTGGGGTTTATCAGGACCAATGCTGCGAGCTTCAGGAATACAATGGGATCTTCGTAAAGTTGATCATTATGAGTGTTATGACGAATTTGATTGGGAAGTTCAATGGCAAAAAGAAGGAGATTCATTAGCTCGTTATTTAGTTAGACTTGGTGAAATGACGGAATCCATAAAAATTATTCAACAGGCTTTGGAAAAAATTCCAGGGGGACCTTATGAAAATTTAGAAAGCCGATGTTTTGATAGAGAAAGGTATCCGGAATGGAATGATTTTGAATATAGATTCATTAGTAAAAAACCTTCGCCTACTTTTGAGTTGCCGAAACAAGAACTTTATGTGAGAGTCGAAGCTCCAAAAGGGGAATTGGGCATTTTTCTGATAGGGGATCAGGGTAGTTTTCCTTGGAGATGGAAAATTCGACCACCAGGTTTTATCAATTTGCAAATTCTTCCTCAGTTAGTTAAAAGAATGAAATTGGCCGATATTATGACAATACTAGGTAGCATAGATATCATTATGGGAGAAGTTGACCGTTAAAATGATAATTAATACAACAAATGTACAAGATATCAATTCTTTTTCAAGATTGGAATCCTTAAAAGAGGTCTATGAAATTATATGGGTGCTTGTCCCTATTTTTACTCCTATATTCGGAATCACAATAGGTGTACTAGTAATTGTATGGTTAGAAAGAGAAATATCCGCAGGGATACAACAACGTATTGGACCTGAATATGCGGGCCCTTTGGGAGTTCTTCAAGCTTTAGCAGATGGTACAAAATTGCTTTTAAAAGAAAATCTTCTTCCATCTAGAGGGGATACTCATTTATTCAGTATCGGACCATCCATAGCAGTTATATCAATTCTACTAAGTTATTCAGTAATTCCTTTTGGTTATCGCCTTGTTTTAGCCGATCTCAATATTGGTGTTTTTTTATGGATTGCCATTTCAAGTATTGCTCCTATTGGACTTCTTATCTCAGGATATGGTTCAAATAATAAATATTCTTTTTTAGGTGGTCTACGAGCTGCTGCTCAATCAATTAGTTATGAAATACCATTAACTCTATGTGTATTATCAATATCTCTACGTGCGAGTCGTTAAGACATAAACTTCTCCTATTTTTTAAGAGTTAAAATGAATTGAATAGTTTTCTATTCATTATTTATATTAATGAACTAAAGAACTAAATTAGATAGTTATATGAGTGAAATAAAACAGCTTATAGAAAAAAGAATTCGCAGTAAAAACATTGAGTCTCATTTTCTAGGTATAAGAGTTAAGCGGAAATAAACATAATAAAAAGAGAACTTTTATCCCAAGATTGGTTAATTAATTATCCCGTCTTGACGCGGACTCAAAAAAAAAGATCAACCCTAGTGAATTTTCACTATTATTTGTATGTACTAGTATACATCTATTACCATAATACGCGCGATTGAACAAAAATGAGTGGATGGTTAGAAACACCAAAATATGCAAAGGATTAGTAATAGAGATTTTGAAAATTATCCAAAATAAGAGAAGATAAACATTTTTAAAAAATGGATAATAAAAAAAGAATACTAATTGGGGCTTTAAATTCGTAGAAATGATTAGGCAGTACTCCCCACGATTCCGATCCAGAATACGCTTCTATCTACCCATTAACTAAATGACTATCCAAAACGAAATAATCCCTTATTTCATAAGTTCCCCCCTTTTTTTCTGAGAAACAAGAATAGGAACGAAAAAAAAAATAGAAAGAATACAAGTACAAAAAAAGATATCTTTTTTTTTTTCTTTCTTATCTCCATGCTATTCCAATATTCATTTTCTTTGCCATATCCATATTCATAAAGGTAAAATTCGTGTCAGAATTGACGAACTAATGGAATGGTTATTTCGTTTTCGTAATTAAAACCGCTGGATTATTTGTATTTCTAAAAAAAGTATTTTAGTGAAGAATTAAGTTATTACTCAACGAAGAAAAATTTAAATTTTTAACGAGGATGAGATCAATTCAGAAGTTATTTTTTTTATTTATTATTTTCTTTTTTATTCAAATCAAACTAAAACAGACAGAATTCCATTGATTTAATTTTGGAATACACGATAGATAGATTTGGATACTATACTATCCGACAAAACATACATATCAAGATAAATAATATCGACCAACTCCTTAAATTTATTTATATCTTTTGAGGAGCCGTATGAGATGAAAATCTCATGTACGGTTCTGTAATAGCGATGAGAACAGTAATGTTATTGCCGACTATAATTATCTAACAGTTCAAGTACAGTTGATATAGTTGAAGCTCAATCAAAATATGGTTTTTGGGGGTGGAATTTGTGGCGTCAACCTATAGGGTTTATGATTTTTTTAATTTCTTCCTTAGCAGAATGTGAAAGATTACCTTTTGATTTACCAGAAGCAGAGGAAGAATTAGTAGCGGGTTATCAAACGGAATATTCGGGTATAAAATTTGGTTTATTTTACGTTGCTTCCTATTTAAATCTATTAGTTTCTTCATTATTAGTAACAGTTCTTTATTTGGGCGGTTGGGATATATCTATTCCGTACATATTAAATTCTTCACTTTTTGAAATAAATAAAGCAAGTGGACTCTTTGTAATGACAATTGGTATCTTTATTACATTAGTTAAAACTTATTTGTTCTTGTTCATTTCTATAACAACAAGATGGACTTTACCCAGACTAAGAATGGATCAATTATTAAATCTTGGATGGAAATTTCTTTTACCTATTTCTCTCGGTAATTTATTATTAACAACTTCTTTCGAACTCTTTTCACTATAAAGGAATACAATGTTTTATATTCATGACTTATCTCAACCAAGAGAAAGAAACAAACATCAAATTATTCATAGATATTACAATATGTTCCCTATGATAACTGGGTTCATGAATTATGGTCAACAAACAGTACGAGCTGCAAGATACATTGGTCAAAGTTTCATGATTACTTTATCCCACGCAAATCGTTTGCCTGTAACTATTCAATATCCTTACGAAAAATTAATCACATCCGAGCGTTTCCGCGGTCGAATCCATTTTGAATTTGATAAATGTATTTCTTGTGAAGTATGTGTTCGTGTATGTCCTATAGATCTACCCGTTGTTGATTGGAAATTGGAAACTTATATTCGAAAGAAACAATTGCTTAATTACAGTATTGATTTCGGAATCTGTATATTTTGTGGTAACTGCGTTGAATATTGTCCAACAAATTGTTTATCCATGACAGAAGAATATGAACTTTCTACTTATGATCGTCATCAATTGAATTATAATCAAATTGCTTTGGGTCGTTTACCAATGTCAGTAGTTGACGATTCTACAATTCGAATAATTTCAAATTCTCCTGAAATTCCAATAAAAAAGAAGTAAATCCCTTGATTAAATGGTAATTGGAAATTACTAAATTTCTGTTTTAATCGAAAGGAATGAGGTTTCTTTCGTGGTGTTTGTTTGGTCACTAACAAAAAATCCAAATTTTTGATTAATCAGAATTACAGCTTTTTTTGGATTGAAAATATATTAATAATTGAAAAAAAAAAAAAGAGATTAATAATATCTGGAATTATTTCAAAATACATAATTTCGAAATACTCTTTTTCATATAAAATTTTCATATAAAAAATGAAGTGAATCCAATAAAAGTACATAGATTAATTCACAACCTTTCAGATTAAATTACGAATTGATCAACAATTTTTTTTCCTGGTCGAGTCAATAAGTTCATGAAAAAAATTTCTATTTATTTATTTATTATTGTACATATAATGGATTTGCCTGGACCGATACATGATTTTCTTTTAGTCTTGTTGGGATCAGGTCTTATATTAGGAAGTATGGGTGTCGTATTACTTACCAACTCAATTTATGCTGCTTTTTCATTGGGACTGGTTCTTGTTTGTATATCTTTTTTTTATATTTTATCAAACTCCCATTTTGTAGCTGCTGCGCAACTCCTTATTTATGTGGGAGCTATAAATGTTTTAATCATATTTGCTGTGATGTTTATGAAGGGTTCAGAATATTCCAAAGATTTGAATCTTTGGACCATTGGAAGTGGAGTTACTTTGCTGGTTTGTACAAGTATTTTTGTTTCACTAATGAATACTATTCTAGATACGTCATGGTATGGAATTATTTGGACTACAAGATCAAATCAGATTCTAGAGCAAGATTTGATAAGTACTAGTCAACAAATTGGAATTCATTTATCAACAGATTTTTTTCTTCCATTTGAACTCATTTCAATAATTCTTTTAGCTGCTTTGGTAGGTGCAATTGCCGTGGCTCGCCAGTAATTAATCTTTAGAACTAGCAACTACAATCTAAATACTAAATAAAACTTTGTTCTAGGTTATCACACCCATACCCTTTACTTTAACTTTAATTAAGTATATTTTTGAAAATTGTTTCTATCAAAATTCTTTTTTTTTTTATTCGATCTATTACCAATAGATTTCCCTTGTTCTGTACTTTTTGTAGTCAATCTAATTGAATTTTAAAAATTGTTACTTATATTGAAATAAATCGAAATTGATAAGGAGTTGGTCAATGATGCTCGAACATGTACTTGTTGTAAGTGCCTATTTATTTTGTATTGGTATCTATGGATTGATCACAAGCCGAAATATGGTTAGAGCCCTTATGTGTCTTGAACTAATCCTGAATGCAGTTAATATCAATTTGGTAACATTTTCTGATTTTTTTGATAGTCGTCAATTAAAAGGTAATATTTTCGCCATTTTTGGTATAGCTATTGCAGCCGCTGAAGCAGCTATTGGACCAGCTATTGTTTCGTCAATTTATCGTAACAGAAAATCAACTCGTATTAATCAATCGAATTTGTTAAATAAGTAGTTATCATTAGATAAATGATGATATTCATCAAGTTGAATTATCTGTTTATCTGTAGAATAGTAGGATACATAATGTATGACGAAAACGTAAGAAATTAAAGTATCTTGGCCCTATCGCATGATTCAATCTCATAGTAAGTTTAGATTTTTTAGATAAATTATAATAAATTATTGATTCATCTGGTATCTAAATAATGATTAATTTAAAGCTTTATTACTAGATTGAAAATTGATGATGTTCAAAAATTTATAGATCAAAATGTCACATTCAGTAAAGATTTATGATACATGTATAGGGTGTACTCAATGTGTCCGAGCTTGCCCCACAGATGTATTAGAAATGATACCTTGGGACGGATGTAAAGCTAAGCAAATTGCTTCTGCTCCAAGAACAGAAGACTGTGTTGGTTGTAAGAGATGTGAATCTGCTTGTCCAACGGATTTCTTGAGTGTTCGAGTTTATTTATGGCATGAAACAACTCGAAGCATGGGTCTAGCTTATTGATACATCCGAGAAAACCATACTTGAATACATTTTCTTTTTTTTTTACTGACAACAACTCGTGCTCGAAAATATATATATTTTCGAGCACGAGTTGTTCTAGTCCAAGTGTATCTTGTTTTTACTACGAATTATTTTCCTTGGTTAACAATAGTTGTAGTTTTGCCAATATTTTTTGGTTCCCTACTTTTCTTTTTCCCTCATAAAGGAAATAAGGTCATTAGGTGGTATACTTTATGTATATGTTTTTTAGAACTCCTTATGATAACCTATACATTTTGTTATCATTTTGAATTGGACGATCCATTAATTCAATTGACAGAGGATTATAAATGGATCCATTTTTTGAATTTTTACTGGAGATTGGGAATAGATGGTCTTTCTATAGGACCTATTTTACTGACGGGGTTTATCACCACTTTAGCTACTTTAGCGGCTTGGCCAGTTACGCGGAATTCTCGATTATTCCATTTACTAATGTTAACTATGTATAGCGGTCAAATCGGATCATTTTCTTCTCGAGATCTTTTACTTTTTTTTCTCATGTGGGAATTCGAATTAATTCCTGTTTATTTACTTCTATCGATGTGGGGAGGAAAGAAACGTTTGTATTCAGCTACAAAATTTATTTTGTACACTGCAGGGAGTTCCATTTTTTTGTTAATGGGAGTTCTGGGTATTGGTTTATATGGTTCTAATGAACCAACATTCAATTTTGAAACATCAGCTAATCAATCGTATCCTGTCGCACTGGAAATAATATTTTATATTGGATTTCTTATTGTTTTTGCTGTCAAATCACCGATTATACCCTTACATACATGGTTACCAGACACACATGGAGAGGCACATTACAGTACTTGTATGCTTCTAGCCGGAATCTTATTAAAAATGGGAGCATATGGATTAGTTCGGATCAATATGGAATTATTACCCTACGCTCATTCTATATTTTCTCCCTGGTTGATCATAGTAGGGATAATTCAAATAATCTATGCAGCTTCAACATCTCCTGGTCAACGTAATTTAAAAAAAAGAATAGCTTATTCTTCCGTATCTCATATGGGTTTCATAATTATAGGAATTGGGTCTATAAGCGATGCGGGACTCAATGGATCTATTTTACAAATAATTTCTCATGGATTTATTGGTACTGGGCTTTTTTTCTTAGCGGGAACAGGTTATGATAGAATACGCCTTGTTTATCTTGACGATATGGGAGGAATGGCTATACCAATTCCTAAAATATTTACGACTTTCAGTATTTTATCGATGGCTTCCCTTGCATTACCGGGAATGAGTGGTTTTGTTGCAGAACTAATAGTCTTTTTTGGAATTATTACCAGCCAAAAATATCTTTTAATGACAAAAATATTAATTCTTTTTGTAATAGCAATTGGAATGATATTAACTCCTATTTATTTATTATCCATGTTACGCCAGATGTTCTATGGATACAAACTTTTTAATGTTCAAAATTTTTCTTTTTTTGATTCAGGACCGCGAGAGTTGTTTGTTTCGATCTCTATCCTTTTACCAATAATAGGTATTGGTATTTATCCAGATTTTGTTTTATCACTATCAGTTGATAAAGTTGAAGCTATTTTAGCTAATTATTTTTATAGATAATTTTCTTTCATAAACATAAAAATAAATAAATAAACCAGCAATACAATATTGGAATAATAATGATTTAAAAAAGAATTTGTTGTAGAAAATAAGTGAAAAAAAAAAAATGAATTGGACTTGCAACCATATACATTTGGATTTTCTGAGAACCATTTGAATCACTACATTACTTGATTCAAATGGTTCGCTTTCTCCATGATTTACACGAATTTTTCTTATATATATACTGTTCTATGTTTAGATTCGTTAGGTCCTTTCTTCAATTCAATTAGATGTTTAATGTAAATGAACCATAACTATGTAGCCCTATCCCTAATAAATTGACCCCAAAATAGCATATCCAAATTATAAGAAAACCCATAGAGGCCACAATTGCAGAATTTACACTTTCAAAATTTTTATTTGTTTTAATATGTAAATAAATTGCGAATATGGTCCAAGTAATAAATGCCCACGTTTCCTTTGGATCCCAATTCCAATATGATCCCCATGCCTCATTAGCCCATACTGCTCCTGAAAGAATACCTATGCTTAAAAAGATAAACCCTATACTAATAGTACGATAACTCCAATGATCTAATTGATGAATCAATTGAGACTTGTAATAATTATTAGAATAAAATAAATAAGTGTTTTTTAAAACATTGTTTCCGTCGTTCATGTATTGGATCTCACTCAAGGAAAATGACTTTTTTAAAAAATGACTGTTTTTACCAAAAATTCTTATGACTTTTTGAAATGTAATGAATACAAGAGCTAATGAAAATAATGATCCACATAAAAGAGATGCATAACCCAATACCATCATACTTACATGCATCATTAACCAATGAGATTGAAGAGCCGGGACTAATATTTCGGATTGATGCATGTAAGTTAAAAATATTGAAGTAGAAAAACCTTGGGTAAAAATAGTACTTGGCATGGTTATTGAACTTAAACTTAAATAGTTTTTATTTTTTTTGAAATATGTAACCATATGAATAATAGAAAAAATCCACGAAAGAAATAGTAATGATTCAGATAAATCACTTAATGGTAAATGTCTCAAATAAATCCAACGACTAACTAATAATCCAGTTATAAAAAAAAAAGTAGTTATCATTCCTTTTTCTGCGGAAGCATATAGTCCTACAATTTCATCAACTAATAAGGTTATCAAAAGAATTGTAATTACAATTGAAACGACTGAAAGGGATATATGAGTTAATATATGTTCTACAGTTGAAAATATCATAAAAAAAAAAAAAGGGGGGGCGGGAGATCTATCAATTATAAGAATAGAAATCGGGAACTGAATTCATTATATTATAATCCTTGTTTTTTTATAATACCGTATTCTTTTATAATATTTTGAATTTGTAATATAAAGTGTCATGCCGCTACTCGGATTCGAACCGAGATGCTCTAGCACTGCTTCCTAAGAGCAGCGTGTCTACCGATTTCACCATAGCGGCTTTCTCGAAATCATAATAACTTATTTTGATTCAATCGTCGAGTTAGCATTATGTCTAAATGTCTAAGTATTACACTCAAAAAATGGATTGAAATATTTGTATAGCTTTGTATTAATTGTTAAAGTTATTATTGTGTAAAGAATTTCTCTTACGATTTAGAAAACTTATTTAATTAGGTATTGTTCAGTATTGGGGAAATAGATTATATAATCTAACAAGTATCTAATAATATATTTAAATATAATAATAAAGTTATTATTTCTATCAAAATTTCCATTGTACAAAAATTCAATAAATCTTTTCTAAATTTATAGATATTTTGATTAATATTCTAGTCTCCACATGGAATCCTTTTTTTATCACTTCAAATTAATATAGGATTCCTTATATAAAAAATCCACCTAAACCTAAAGAAGATAAAAAAAAAGATTAAGATAAGAAGAAAGAAACTTTTCGAATTGGGTTAAAAGGAGTAGGGGTAGAGATATATTATATATGGTAATATAAATTTAGGGAGATAATAGTTTAAGACAATTAAAAAAAAAAAAAAAAAGTTTTCAATTTTATCAACTAATTTCATAATTTTAAGAACTTATTTATTTTGAATAAAAAATTTATTAGTAGATTTTCTATATTTATATTTATAGAATAAAATTTATAATCAAATAAAAATGAAGAAAAAACTTTTTGTTTAGGGTCGATGGGGATTCTTATTTTCCCCATCCCAAAAATGAAAGAACAAACATGCTAAAACGAAAATTAAAGGTAAAACCTTGTTTATTCTTTTTTCTTTGAACTTTCTTTCTTAAGTTCAGTTTTTTCTTTTTCAAAAAGTATCAGTTTTTTTTTTTTTTAGAATTTAGTAAACAAACTTCTTTTTAGTTTACATATCCTAAAAAAAAAAAAGAATTAAATATAGATCCCATTAGGAAATAATAATCATTTAAAAATAAATTTTTTTTAATTTAACTAGTCTCTTTTTTGATTTAAAAGGGTTCAGATTATTAGAATGTTTATTTTTTTATTTATTTGATTTGTCGCACAAAAAAACTTTTTGAATTCCCTGTAGAAAGAGATTTTGCTAATGAAAAAGCTTTCAACGCTGCCCAATACCCTTTGCTTTTCCAAATATTTTTACGAATCCGTTTTTTTGATATAGAAGTGCGTTTTTTTGGAACTGCCATTTTAAAATTAAAATAAGTTATTCATTTCTATAGTTGGATGTGAAAGACATATTTTGCTAAAAAAAAAAATGATTCGTTACTATACTATTTATTTACTATACTATATATTATATATTTGTTCTTTTCATTAGATTCCTTTCATAATCTAAGGATTCTATGAAAATCCATTAAAATATATTATGAGAAACAAACATAAAAGAAAGACAAAAAGTATAATAATAATAAAGAATACAACAAGAAAAGAGTCTATTCAGGTCTGGTCTGGCATTGTCTATTTTCGCCGTCTTCCGTTTATATATGAATGGAATATACATGTCATAAAATAGATCGAAAATTTTTAAAACTAAACTTTTAGTAAATCCTTTTAAAATTTATTTATGTCAAAGGATTAGTATATATAATTTTAAAAAAATTGAAAAAAATCCATTCAGTTCAAAAGAGAATTGGTTAATGATTTTTAATAAACGAACTAAAAAAAAATAGTTCTTATTTTTTTGGGTTTGGGCAATTCATACAAATTTTTTTTTTGGTATAATTATTTGTCCTTCCTCTATAAACCTTGTTCTGTGAATAAAAAGTTTTGTAATGCGTAAAAAATAATAATGAAAATTTTTAATTTTCTATATCGTCAGAACAAAAAAAGAAATAGAAGTTTTTACTAAAAATTGCATTTTAGTATATTATGGGAACAATTTTTAGTTCTTGATTGGAAATATTTGAAGTATTTGAAAAAATTCAGAATAATTAAGAATAGAAAATTCTATTTAACTTTTACATATTTTAATTTGTTATTAACTGACCCTTTTCAAAAGAAAAAAAAGTTCGTGAATCAGAAATAATAAATTAGTAAATATAAATAGTAACAAAATCTTTTTTTATGGAATATACATATCAATATTCATGGATCATACCTTTTATTTCACTTCCAGTTCTTATGTTACTAGCAGGGGGACTCTTGCTTTTTCCAACGTCAATAAAAAAACTTCGCCGTATATGGTCTTTTACTGGTGTTCTCTTTTTAATTATAGTGATGATTTTTTCATTTTATTTGTTTATTCATCAAATAAGTAACAGTTATATTTATCAATATGTATGGTCTTGGACTATCAATAATGATTTTTCTTTAGAGTTTGGCTACTTGATCGATCCACTTACTTCTATTATGTCATTATTAATTACTACTGTTGGAATTTTGGTTCTTATTTATAGTGACAATTATATGTCTCATGATCAAGGATATTTGAGATTTTGTGCGTATATGATTTTTTTCAATACTTCAATGTTGGGATTAGTTACTAGTTCTAATTTGGTACAAATTTATATTTTTTGGGAATTGGTTGGAATGTGTTCGTATCTATTAATAGGTTTTTGGTTTACACGACCTATTGCGTCGAATGCTTGTCAAAAGGCATTTGTAACAAATCGTGTGGGGGATTTTGGTTTATTATTAGGGATTTTAGGTCTTTATTGGACAACAGGTAGTTTTGAATTTCGTGATTTGTTTCAAATATTCAATAACTTGATTTCTAATAATGAGGTTCATT